ATTATTATATTCAAGCTTCATAAAGCTAAAGAATTTTAGAAACTTTTAATCAAATTAAATTCGTATGGGAAAAAAAATTGTAGCAATTGTTAAATTAGCTCTAAAAGCCGGGAAAGCAACACCTGCACCACCTATTGGACCTGCATTAGGTCAACATGGTATTAATATAGGTTTATTCTGTAAAGAATATAATGCAAAAACTGCCGATAAAGGCGATCTTATTATTCCAGTTGAAATATCTGTTTTTGAGGATAGAAGTTTTACTTTTATATTAAAAACTCCTCCAGCTTCTGTTTTATTGAAACAAGTAATAAAAGCAAAAAAAGGATCTTCAACTCCTAATAAAATTAATGTAGGAAAAATTACTCGTACAGAACTCGAAGAAGTTGCTAAAATGAAAATAGTTGACCTTAATACACAAGATGTCACTAAAGCAATGAAAATAATCGAAGGAACTGCTAAAAATATGGGCATTTCTATTGAAGGATAATAACTTAAGGAAAAAATTATGAAACGTAATTCAAAGCGTTATAGAGAATTAACAAAAAAAGTTGAAAATATCTTATATTCACCCGAAGAAGCTATTGATGTCTTAAAAAATACATCAACTGCTAAATTTGTCGAGTCGGCCGAAGCCCATGTTTCCTTAAATGTAGACCCTAAATACGCAGATCAGCAATTACGTGCAACTGTCATATTTCCTTTTGGTACTGGAAAAAAAGTTCGTGTTGTTGCTATTGTAAAAGATGCTGAGTTATATAATGCATCAGAGTTAAAAGCAGAAAAAATTGGCTCAGAAAGTCTTATTGAAGACATAAATCAAGGTTATCTAGATTTTGATGTGTTAATTGCTCAAACAGAAATGATGCCCAAACTTGCGAAGCTGGGTAGATTATTGGGACCACGCGGACTAATGCCTTCTGCTAAAGCAGGTACTATGACAAATGATGTTAAATCTGCAATTGAAGAATTTAAAAAAGGAAAAATTGAATATCGTGTTGATAAGACAGGTATAGTACATGTAAGTTTTGGGAAAACAAATTTTCAAGCTTCTGAGCTGATTGAAAATTTACGTACATTTCACCGTTCGATTATTGACAATAAACCATCAGGTGTAAAGGGTAAATATTTAAAAAGTTTCCATCTTTGCTCGACTATGGGCCCATCGATTGAAATAGATTGGAACATTTTTTAAAAAGTTGTTAAAACTATTAAAATTTTTACTCTACTTTAAAGAAAAAATATAAAGACATAGCTTATCTCATTCATTATTAAATTTAATTTACAGTCTTTATAACAATGTCTGATACAGAAAAAATTGAAAAAATTGTTGAACTTATTAAAAGTCTATCACTTTTAGAAGCATTTGAACTTGTAAAAAGTCTAGAAAAAACATTCGGTATTGATGCTTCGGCCTATGCTCGAGCTGCTGCGCCTGCTGCACCTGCTGGTGGTGGAGCTGCTGCTGCACCAGCACAAGAAGAAAAAACTGAATTTGATGTTATTTTGGAAAGCGTACCAGCAGAGAAAAAGCTTGCAATCCTTAAGGTAGTTCGTAGCATTACAGGTTTAGGATTAAAAGAAGCTAAAGATCTTGTTGAATCAGCACCAAAATCAATTAAAGAAAAAGCAAGTAAAGCAGATGCAGACAGCTTTAAAAAACAAATCGAAGAAGCTGGCGGTAAAGTAGTTCTTAAATAAAACAATAAAAATATTTTTAGAAATAATAATGTAAATTTAATTTGTTAAATTTACATTATTATTAAGTTTAAGGGATAGTAACTTAATCGGTTAGAGTACCGCCCTGTCACGGCGGAGGTTGCGGGTTCGAGTCCCGTCTGTCCCGTTCAATTTATTCTTCTGATAATTTTGAAGAAAGTGCTAAACGTGTTTTAGCTGCTTTTGTTGCTTTTAATTGTCGACCATATTCATCAAAGTTGTCTGTTTTTAATATTAGTAGATAAGCACAAGCTTCATCTAATAATTCATCTAATAGATTTTCTTCTTCATCTACTGAACTAACAGATGCAAGTTTAGTTGAATATTTTGTTGAGTTAATTAGTTTTTCAACACGGTCAAGAAGGAGTTCATCGAAAGGAATAACAGGCTCTAATTTTAAATTTTCAGATTGACTTACACTAATTGTTTTTGTTTGATATAACAAACTACGAATTTCAAAACCGTCAACAGTCTCTTTTTGTAAAATTTTATTTGCCAGTTTTGTAATAAGATCACGATTTTGTCGAACAATAGTCAAAGCTTCCATAAATGCATAATAAACAAGAATTCTAATATTTGTATCAATTAAGAAGGCTAATTGATTAGAATACGACTGTCTACCATTACGCATAAAGGCATCTTGAGGCTGAGACTGACGAAATGCAACAGGACCTAGTGGTGACATCCCAAATTCTGTTACCATTTGACGAGCAATATAAGTTGCAAGTTGAATATCATCAACAGCAGCTGTAGTTACTTCTGCTTTACCAAAAACAATTTCCTCTGTAGCTCGACCAGCCATTAAAGTAATCATACGTGTTAGCAATTGATTACGAGAAAAAAGACTTTCCTCACTTGGTATATATGTTGTTGAAGATCTTTTTCGGCCTCTTGGTATTAATGAAACCGTATCAACAGGATCATGATATTCTAATAGCGATGCCGTTAGTGCATGTCCTATTTCGTGGTAAGCCAATAATCTTTTTGAACGTGTTTCCTCTAATGGCGGAGCTTGAATACCACCTGTAACTTTGTCTAAAGCTTCGTTAACTCGTAGCATAGTAGTTTCTTTTTCACTATAACGAGCAGTTAAGATTGCAGCCTCATTTAGTAAATTTGCTAAATCTGCTCCAGAGAAACCTGGTGTACGTTTTGCAACAGTTTCTAAAAGAACCTGTTTAGATAATTTTTTGTTACGAGCATGAACTTTTAAAATAGATAATCGTGACTTATAATCAGGTAAACCTACAACTAGTTGTCTGTCGAAACGACCTGGTCTAAGTAATGCAGAATCCAGAATATCAACGCGGTTTGTAGCAGCAATAACAATAACACCATTATTGGTTTCAAATCCGTCCATTTCCGTAAGTAACTGGTTTAAAGTTTGCTCACGTTCATCATTTCCACCACCAATACCAGCTCCTCTTTGTCTCCCTACAGCATCGATTTCATCAATAAATACAATGCATGGTGTGTTCGCTTTTGCACGTCTAAATAAATCTCTGATTCTTGATGCCCCAATACCCACAAATAATTCAACAAACTCTGAAGCAGAACAACTTAAGAATGGAACTTTGGCTTCCCCTGCAATCGCTTTAGCTAATAATGTCTTACCTGTTCCAGGAGGACCTGACAATAAAACTCCTTTTGGAATTCTAGCTCCAACACGTGTATAACGTTCAGGTTTTTTCAAGAAACTTACAATTTCTTGAAACTCTTCTTTAACTTCATCAATACCAGCAACATCATCAAATCCTACCTTTGTTATAGGTGCTCGTTCAAATCTTCCTGGTGCTTGGAAAAATTGTCTGAAATCAAAAGAACTGAATGGATTAAAAAGTCCACCACCAGAACGATTTTTTCCAGAGCCTGGATTATCTTCAAACAATGTCATGAATAAACCACTAAGAAGTATAAATACAATAATTCCTATAGGTACCCATAAAAAAGAGGGTAACTCAAAACCTTTTGAAGCAGCATCTGTTGCATGAACATCTAAATCAATATTCGCTTCTTTTAATTTTCTAATTAATTTAACATCTTTGTTAGGAATATTAACCCCTAATCTTTCAACACGATTAGCAGAATCAGGTAATGAGGCTTCAAAAACAGCGAACTTTGCATTATTATAAAGATCAACTTTTTGAATCCATCCATTATCTAAATATTCTAAAAACCTTCCATACGTAACGATAGCTGTTGGTGTAGTGCTAACATCGTTTGCCGACAATAATAGCGTTGACCCACTAAATCCTAAATTTACCAATGAGACGATCATAATCAATACAATCCTTTTTATACAATTAACGAAAACTATAATTACTAAAAATTAGTACATAAGTAATTATTTCCCCTAGCTAGTATTATAGTAAGTTTTTAATTCTTTTTCTCCTGATAATTAAAAAAATAAATATTGTTGACTTTTATTTTTAATTTTCTGCATAAAATTTTAGTAAAACCTTAAACTGATTTTGTTGTTTTTTCATCAACATGAGGAGAAAATTGTATGGTAGATATCAAAAAAGGTTCTATTGTTAGAATTTTACGCAAGGAATCTTACTGGTACAAAGATACAGGTAGTGTAGTTGTCGTTGATCAAAGCAAAGTTCTTTATCCTGTATTGGTTCGTTTTAATAAAGTTAACTATAGCGGAACTAACACAAATAATTTTAATTTTGATGAGGTTGAAGTAGTCTCAGCAAGTGGAAAATAATAGACCACCTAAATAAAAAAAATGTCCCAACGGAATAAAATTTTTTATTCCGTTGGGACATTTTTTTTATTTAGATAAATTATTCCAATCTACATCTACGTTTTCTAATAATAATGAAGAATTGTAAATTTGAATAATAATGATGAAGAAAACTAAAAATAATGCCATAACAACGCCCATGATTGGAGTACTTCCCCACCCTGGCCCAACTTTGGCATATTCTGAGTTTAATGGACGTAAAATATTACTTAATTTTGTTTCGTATACCATTTTATTTTTAGTTAACTAGTTGAGTTTATATAATAATTAAAATTTGCTAAATTTTAAAATCGATTAAATTTGATATATAATAATTCAACCGATTTAGCGTTTTGAAAAATGTTAAATCGGTTGAATTAAACTCTTAATCTTAATTAATCAAAAAGATTGATGTAATCTTAAAAAGGAGAGAATTTTTATGGCCGTCGAAAAATTTGCAATTGAATCGGAGAACACTTTACTCAATGTTGAGGGAAATGATCCAGCCATAGTATTAGTAATTTTTATTCTTTGTGTTTTACTAGGAATTGTCGCATACTCAATTTATGTGGCCTTTGGTCCACCTGCATCGAATTTGAGAGATCCTTTTGAAGAACATGAAGATTAAGAAATAAACCGCCCTAAGGGCGGAATATATTATTTGCTAGTAATTCTTGGTGGTTCACGGAAGAATACCGAGAAGAATAATACCATTAATGTTCCAATTAATAAGAATGTATAGACAAGTGCTTCCATTTCAAATTTCCTTTTTTTGAATTATATAAATTTATACAAAACCTTGACGGCGTGCTGTTGTTTCGTCACCAATTTTTGCATAAACACCAAATTCAACTTGTTTAGTGATACTTGCGTCAATACCTGTAAATACATCACGGAATAATGTTCTTGCTCCATGCCATAAATGACCTAAGAAGAAAATTAGAGCAAAGTTTGCATGACCGAAAGTATACCAACCACGTGGACTACTACGGAATACTCCATCTGATTCAAGACTTGTTCTGTCGAATTCAAATACTTCACCTAATTGTGCTTTACGTGCATATTTCTTAACAGTTGGTGCATCTTTAAATGTTTGACCATTTAACTTACCACCATAGAAGCTTACGTTAACACCAACTTGTTCAATACTGTATTTTGATTCAGCACGACGGAATGGAATATCCGCACGAACAATTCCATCTTTATCTAAAAGAATAACTGGGAATGTTTCGAAGAATGCAGGCATTCGACGTACACTAAGTTCACGTCCTTCTTTATCTGTAAAGACTGGATGGCCTAACCAAGCTTCAGCAATACCATCTCCTTTGTTCATTGGACCAGCTCGGAAAAGTCCACCTTTCGCTGGGTTATTCCCAATATAGTCATAGAATGCAAGTTTATCTGGAATTCTTGACCATGCTTGTGATTTAGAAAGACCTTCGGCTAGTGAGTTTTCAACTCGACGTTCGATTTCTTGTTGGAAATAACCACTATCCCATTGATAACGAGTTGGGCCAAAAAGCTCAATAGGAGTTGTTGAAGAACCATACCACATTGTTCCAGTTGTAACAAAAGCAGCAAAAAATACTGCACCAATACTACTAGAAAGTACTGTTTCAATATTTCCCATTCTTAAACCACGATATAAACGTTGTGGTGGTCTAACAACAATATGGAAAACTCCAGCAAGTACACCAAAAATACCGGCAGCAATATGATGAGCAGCAACTCCACCAGGGTTGAATGGGTTGAAACCATCAGCTCCCCAACTAGGTGCTACACCTTGAACTTTTCCTGTTAAACCATAGGCATCAGAAACCCAAATACCAGGACCGAATAAACCTGTTACGTGGAAAGCACCAAATCCTAAGCAAAGTAAACCAGCAAGGAATAAGTGAATACCGAAAACTTTTGGTAAATCAAGAGAAATTTCTTCACTTCTTGGATCACCAAAAACCTCAAGATCCCAATATACCCAGTGCCAAATTGCTGCTAAGAATAATAATCCAGATAACACAATATGAGTTAAAGCAACACCTTCAAGACTCCAAAGTCCTGGGTTTGCTCCACTTTCACCTGTTATTGTCCAGCCACCCCAAGAGTCTGTTACACCTAATCTTGCCATAAAGGGCATTAGGTACATCCCTTGACGCCACATAGGGTTTAAAATCGGGTCAGATGGGTCAAAAATTGCTAGTTCATATAAGGCCATAGATCCAGCCCAACCAGAAACTAATGCAGTATGCATAATATGTACTGCTAAAAGACGGCCTGGGTCATTTAGGACTATTGTGTGAACACGATACCAAGGTAAAGCCATTGTTTATTGTCCTTAAATAGGTTTGACTTTCTTACTTACGATAAAAATTTAAATATTTTAATTCCGAAAATTAAATAACTGAAAGTTTTCTAAAAAGTTAGTATAATTGGATTATAAAACCGAAAACCCGGATGAAGAATTTTAGAAACATTAGGAAATATAAGGTTTATTATGGCATCTTATAACGTAAAATTAGTTTTCCCAACAGACGAAACAGATCAACAACGTGTTATTAAATGTAACGACGATGAGTATATTTTAGATGCAGCTGAAGAGCAAGGTTTTGAATTACCTTATTCTTGCCGCTCTGGATCATGTTCAACATGTGCAGGTCGTGTTTTAGGTGGAACTATTGATCAATCAGAACAATCTTTCCTTGAAGATGCGCAAATAGCAAAAGGTTTTGTTTTAACTTGTGTTACTTACCCGACTTCTGATTGTCAAATTTTAACTAATCAAGAAGATGAACTATATTAAATAATATTAAATTTTAATTGTAAAAATGCAATTTATAACATAAATTGCATTTTTACAATTAATCTCTTTTATGGGTTTGGAAAAATTATTGAAATTTCAATACCCGCAGGTAATGTAATTCTAGCAAGTAGGTTTATATAATTTTTTCGAGGTAACACTAAATCAAAGAACCATTTATGTCTACGAACTTCAAATTGTTCTTGAGAATCTTTATCAATATGAGGTGAACGTAGTAACGAATAGTAACGTTTTTTCACAGGTAAACGTACCGGACCATTTATCTTTGTTATTAATTGGTATAACTTATCAAGTCGATGTAACTCACCTACTAAAATTGAGGCTGTTATTCGTAAAGCTTCTGGATTATAAGCTTTTAAACGAATACGACAAGTAGTTGGTCCATCTTTTATAATTTTTTCACTCATTAAAATTTATAATAAGTTTTATTTTATTTTTATTCTAAGATGCTAGAAACAACACCAGCTCCAATTGTTCGACCACCTTCACGAATTGCAAAACGCATTCCTTCTTCAATAGCGATTGGTGAAATTAATTCTGCCGTCATTTTAATACGATCACCTGGCATAACAAGTTCAGCATCTGTACCATCATCGGCTTTAAATGCATTTATGTTTCCAGTTACATCAGTTGTACGTACATAAAATTGTGGACGATAACCAGCATTAAATGGAGTATGTCTTCCACCTTCTTCTTTTTTAAGCACATAAACTTGAGCTTCAAAACGTTTATGAGGTTTAATTGTTCCAGGTTTTGCTAATACCATTCCACGTTGAACATCATTTTTTTGTACACCTCGAAGTAAGATACCAATATTATCACCAGCAAATCCTTCATCAAGGGTTTTTTGGAACATTTCAAGTCCAGTAACTGTTGTTGATTTTGTTTCGTTAATACCAATAACTTCAATTGTTTCACCTACCTTAACTTTACCACGTTCTATTCTTCCAGTCGCTACTGTTCCACGGCCTGTAATTGAAAATACATCTTCAACTGCCATAAGGAATGGTTTATCAATGTCTCTTTGTGGAGTTGGGATATAAGTGTCTACAGCATCCATTAAAGCGAAAATTTTATCAACCCATTCATTTTCGCCACGTGATTTAACGTTACTTGATGTTACAGCTTCTAAGGCCATTAATGCAGAACCAGAAATGAACGGAATATCATCACCAGGAAAGTCATAATTTGATAATAGTTCACGAACTTCAAGTTCAACAAGTTCTAAAAGTTCAGCGTCATCGACTTGATCTGCTTTATTTAAGAAAACAACGATATGTGGTACACCAACTTGTTTTGCAAGTAGTATATGCTCACGAGTTTGTGGCATTGGACCATCCGCTGCTGAAACGACTAGGATTGCACCATCCATTTGTGCTGCTCCAGTAATCATGTTTTTCACATAGTCAGCATGGCCTGGACAATCTACGTGTGCATAGTGACGCGTTTCTGTTTCATATTCAACGTGTGCTGTATTAATTGTAATACCACGAGCCTTTTCTTCAGGTGCTGCATCAATTTCATCATATTTTTTTGCTTTTGCATTACCAATAAGTGAAAGAACACTTGTAATAGCAGCAGTTAAAGTAGTTTTGCCGTGGTCAACGTGACCAATAGTGCCAATATTTACATGAGGTTTTTTACGTTCAAATTTTTCACGTGCCATAATTTTGATCTTTTAAATAGGAATAATTCTAACTTTAATATATTTATTTCTGACGAGTGCGGAAGTAACTAAATGCCCGGTTGGCTTCTGCCATACGATGAACTTCTTCTTTTCGACGAATCGAACTTCCAATGCCTTTTGCGGCATCCATTAATTCACGTGCAAGTTTTGTAGACATGTCTTTACCATTTCTGTCACGTGAAAATCTTATTAACCAACGTAGAGCCAAGTTCGTTGCTCTTAAACCTTTAATTTCAACTGGAACTTGATAAATTGCTCCTCCTACTCGACGAGGTTTTAGCTCTACAACAGGACTAACATTTTTCACAGCTCTCTCTAAAGTCATTAACCCATCAGCACTTGTTTTTTCTTGAATATAGCTTAAGGCTTCATATAAGATTTTTTGAGCAATCTTCTTTTTACCATTTTTTAGTACACGAAGGATAAATAGATTTACTAAATAACTATTGTACAATGGATCTGGACCTGGTAATCGTTTTTTACTACGTTTTCTTCTTGACATATTTTATTTTGTAGGTTTACGAGCTTTTCTTGCTCCATATTTCGATCTTCCTTGAGAACGTTTTGTAACACCAACTGTATCTAAAGTACCTCTTATAACCCTGTATCTTACACCAGGTAAATCTTTTACACGTCCACCTCTAATTAAGACAATAGAATGTTCTTGTAAATTGTGACCTTCACCAGGAATATGAGCAGTTATTTCAAATCCTGAGGTTAATCTTATTCTAGCAACTTTGCGCATTGCTGAGTTAGGTTTTTTAGGAGTGATAATGTAAACTCTTGTACAAACTCCTCGTCTTTGAGGACATGATTTTAATGCACCAGCTTTACTTTTCCTTTTTATTAAACGTCTTTCTTTTCTAATAAGTTGTTGAACGGTAGGCATACATTAGTTACTTCCTTCAATTTCGATATTATATTTTTTCATAAATCTTTCAACTCTACCTTCAGTATCAATAATTTTTTGTGATCCTGTAAAAAAAGGGTGGTTTCCAGACCAAATATCAACTTGCAATTCAGGTTTTGTTGAAGCAACAGTCATTATTAGTTGACCATCACAATATACCTTTGTGTCTTTATACCATGTTGGGTGTATTCCCTGTTTTGGCATGTTTTTATTCTCCTTATCGTTTAGAGTATTGTGAGGCTTTTCTTGCTTTTTTCAAGCCGTATTTTTTTCTTTCTTTTATACGCGAATCTCTTTGAAGTAAACCGAGACTTTTTAATTTTGATCTTTTAGAAAGATCAAAACATGCTAAAGCACGTGCAATTCCTAATCGAATAGCTTGAAGTTGACCTTCAAAACCTCCACCAGCTGTTTGTATATCTAAATCGTATGTATTAGCTAACCCAAAAATATGTAATGGTAAACGACAAGCTTCTACAGATTCAGCTGAATTTTGGAAATATTCAATTCCTAAAATTTTGTTAATTTTGATAGTACCATTTCCTGGTACCAAACGAACACGAGCAATGGCAGATTTACGCCTGCCAATAGCTATACCATTTTTTTTTTCCTCGTTAGTTTGTGTCATAATCTTAAGTTCAAATTGTAGTTTTATATATCAATAGAAATAGGGTTTTGAGACACATGTGGATGCTCATTTCCTACATAAACTTTAAGTCTTTTATGTATATGACGCTTTATAAAGCCGGAAGGAAGCATACGTTTGATAGATAACTCAAAGATCCTATGTGGAAATTTTTGGTGTAACATCTCAAATGGTTGTTGTCGAAGTTCACCAGGTTTTCCTGTGTGAGAATAATAGACTTTTTGAATCTTCTTTCTCCCCGTTAGATTAATTTTATCAGCATTAATAACAATAACATAATTCCTAAATTTTGTTGCAGGAGAATATGTTAAATTTTGCTTACCTTGAAGAATTAATGAAACTTTCGTCGCTAAACGTCCCAAAGTTTGATTATTAGCATCAATTATAAACCAAACAGGCTCTTCTTGATGTTTTGAGGGTATATAGGTATCTCTCATTTTTAGTATTAGTTAAATTAAGGTATATTTATATATATAAATTTGTTGTTATAAAAAACTATAGTTTTAACTAGCTTCCCAATTGCTAGTTGTAATATCTTTCCAAAAACCAAATTTAGAAATTGCTAACTTTAATTCCAAAAATTCTTTTTGTGTTAACCCTATACGTTTTAAAATTTCTAATGGTGTTGTTATAATATTACCTAAAGTTGAAATTCCATTTCGTCTTAACATAAGTTCAGTTTCAACTGATAAATTAAGATTAATTAAATCAATCTTTTTACAAATCTCATCAAAATAATAATTTGAAATATTATTTGACTTATTTTTCGATAAATTTTTAAAATCAAAACTAGAAATAACGTTATAATAGCTTGAAAAAACATGTGTTAACGGAAGAAACAATGCTAACGATCCATATAATTCGTGAATTGCATCTTGAATGGCCATAACGGGTTCAATTGAACCATTAGTTACAAGTAAAATTCTTAAATATTCTGGAGTTTGATTTAAGCTTGATTTTGTTAATTCCATGTATTCAGGGAAATAGCTCCCAACCACATTTATAATCTCAAAACTACAAGACTGAATTGGTGCATAAATTGGGTCAACAAGTATAGAATCTAAAGGTAATAATTTGGGACTATCTTGTGTTAAAACGTTCTTAGATTTTTTATTATTTTTTTCACCATCTATAAAATCTTTTTTCTTTCTTCTATTTACTGAACGTCGTAAATCTTGGACCGGTAAATTTTCGTTACTTGTGTTAAGTTGGTTCAATACATTAAAAGAAACAGCTGATTTTAAAGGAACTCCGCTTTCAAATCTTGTACGTGCTGGTGAACTTAAAACTAATGCTAAGTTAAGTGTATAACCGTCATTTAAGGTGCATAGATATTGGTAAGGGTTTACTAAAGAAAGTCCTTCAGGGAGAATAATATCAGCAGTAGTAACAATAGCTGGTCCTTTTTTTTGGAGTTTAGCTGTTCCTAAAAAAGGAAAAATTGTTGATTTGATAACAACTTGTTGTAAATTTAATGAAAATTCAAAAACATCTTCACGTAATGAACTACCTTTAGACAAATCACCATGTGCGCTAGTAATAGCAACTGTTTTTGAGCTACTCATCATAACTCGTCTTAATGCAACGCCAACTGTTGTTGCCATTGTTTTTTTAAATGGTCCCAGCTGAAATTGAAAAAAAATTTGTCCGGTTTTTTTATCCACAAATCGCTTTTCAACTTTCATTATTAATTGACTCATTTTCAGTCCATTATTTTAGTTTTTAAAAATTAAACGCGGCGTCTTTTAGGTGCTCGACAACCGTTATGTGGAACTCCAGTTTTATCCTCTATCGATACAATTCCTAATCCACTCGCATGTAAACCTTTAATTGCTAGTTCACGACCACTACCAGGACCATTAATTATTACACCAACTTTTTTTAAACCTAATTTTAAGGCTTGAGCCGTTACTGTTCTAGCCGCTACTTGCGCCGCATATTGGGTTTTTTTTCGACTTCCTTTAAAACCATTACTGCCAGCAGATGACCAGGCAAGAACATTTCCTTGTAGATCTGTAATCGAAATTATTGTATTGTTAAAAGTGGCATGAATACAAGCAAAGCCTACAGATATATTAAGTTTCCTTTTTGGTTTGTTTATTTTTCGATTCATAATTTTATGGTAATACTAAGAAAAATTTTTTTAATTTTTCGAGAGTAGAAAATATGTTTATTTAAATTTTTTTAAACCAGATTTAGCTCTTTCTCTCTTACGTGTTTGAGAATTTGTTTTGGTTCTTTGACCTCTTACAGGTAAACCTTGAATATGTCGACGACCACGATAACAGTTGATTTCAATTAATCGTTTTATATTTAGTGTAACTAATCGTCTTAAATCACCTTCCGTAACATAATTATTTTCAATGATATCACGCAAACGACTAACTTCTAAATCAGTTAACGTCTTTGTTCGTTTAGTAGGTTCTACTTCAGCAGCTTTTAATATATCTAATGCTCTAGTATTACCAATACCATATATATATGTAAGGGCAATTTCAATATGTTTTTGATCCGGTAAATCTACACCTGATATTCTGACCATAAATTATTATTAATTTTTAATTAAATTTTTCTAGATAACGAGATTAACCTTGGCGCTGTTTATGCTTTGGATTTTTACAAATAACACGTATAATACCTGCGCGGCGAATAACTCGACACTTTTCACAAATTTTTTTCACGGACGGGCGGACTTTCATAAAAATACTTCCTTTTAAAAATATTATTTTGATACAAATTGCTCTATTCAAAATTCTGTTTCGTGCTACCAACTAACGGAAGTTCTTTTGTAAAAATTTTTTGATCAACTTCAAGTAGACCACTAAAAAAAATAATTAATGAACTTAAGTATGAACGTAAATCAAGTTGTGGGGAGAAAAATGAAATTAGTTCTGTTAATTGAGTTAATAAAACAAGAATTATTCCACCAGATAAATAGACTTTTTTTAATTCTGTTTTTAAGTAAAACAGTGTTGGTTCACCTGGTGGTTGATTATCAACACTAATAGACATTTTCTGTAATTGGTTGCTTATTGTTAACGGATCAATTTGGATTATTGAACAATAATAACTTAATACAACTACAAGAACAGATCGAATTATTACCATTAACCAAGCTATATTTTGAGTAGTGCTTAGATGTAATTGATTGATAAGTAATGATTCTAATATTCGAACTAAAGATTCTGTCGAAATTAATGCCATTACTGCACCTGGATTAAGTGTAAACGGTAAGTTAGTAAATGGCATTGTTTCAGTATAAAACTGTCTCGACGAAATTAACGGAAATTCACGTAATGACCGGGCAAAAATTGTTACAACAAGTGATAGAAGGAAAATATAGACTAAAAATATTGGCCAAAATGTTGGTGGTGATACTGTTAAAATCTTTGCAAATAAACGAACAATTTCGTCTAAAATTGTTGTAAATGAAAGAATTAAACTTGTTCCACTTGTAAAAACATTTTCAGTAATAATTTCACTTATCCAAACTAAAAGCATTGAAGCCGTAACTATTAATAAGCCTAAAATCAGAAACTTTATTAAATTCGGACCATAAATATAAGGCGATAACTTATTGACAAAACGAAATGCTTGAAAAGATGCAATTACAATTGTTAAAATTTTATTTAGCCTTGAAAGCTTATTATTTGATGAACCTTCTTCTTCAGCTTCTTGTCGCCATTTTTTGAATGCCGGAATAAGATTAAAGATTTGGAATAAAATTGACGAAGTTATTAATGGTGTTATACCAATTGAAAGTAATGTTGGACTATCTAATTCTGGTAATAAGCCATAATTTAACCAAGGCAGGGGAATTTTTTTTAGTAGCCTTATGGCTAATCCGATTAGAATTAGCAATAATAGTTTATCTTTAGTAGATTTTTTAAAATTATTGGATATAGTTGAATTTCTAGGTTTAGTCATAATTATCCATAATTATGAAGTTTTTGCTTCTCATCAAAAATTATTTATTGTCTTTTACTTGCACTTTTTTCTTAACATTTTTTTTTATTAATTCGTTAGAGTTATTAGTTATTAAAGTTTTTTGATTCAACTTTTCATCACTATTTGATTTAGCCTTAAGTTTACGATTTGTTAAACGTTCTAGAGTCAGTTTCCGTAATTTTGCTGTTACAGTTAAATAACGCAGATTTTGTAAAGCATAAAGAGTTGCTTTTGCTGTATTAACTTTGTTCTTCGAATTTATTTGTTTAGCTAAAATATTTCGAATGCCTGCTAATTCTAAAACGGCACGGATTGCACCACCAGCAATTACACCAGATCCGGGTGCTGCTGGTCTTAAAAGTATAAGTGATGCTCCGTAAGAGCCTTTTATTTGGTGGGGAATTGTTTTCGTTCGTGTTAGAGGAATATGTATACGGTTTTGAATAGCACGGTATTGACCTTTTCGAATAGCATTCAAAACTTGATTTGCTTTACCTATACCAATGCCAACAATTCCTTGTTGATTACCAACAACAACTAAAGCTCGAAAACGTAATGTTTTTCCACCTTTACCAACTTTACAAACCCTTCGTATTTCTACAACTTTATGATTGTGAGCCTTTTCTTTTTGATCTATACCTTTCATCTAGTTAGAGGTTCCTTTTTACACGACAATTTATTCAAAACTTCAAACCAGCTTCGCGTACACCATCGGCAAAAGCTGCAATTCGACCATGAAATGGACGGAATCGACGATCAAAAACGACTTGATCCAAATTATTTTTCATTAATACTAATCCTAATTCTTTTCCAACGATTTTAGCGGCTTCACAATTTTGTCCTGAAGCAAGCTGTTTTTTTATGAAAGGATCTAGGGTTGAACAAGAAAAAAGAGTTTTTGAACTTTGATCATCAATAACTTGTGCATAAAAATGCCTATGAGAGCGAAAAATTGCTAATCGCGGTCTATTTGGAGTTCCTTTGATAATTTTCATAATTTATTTACTTGATTTTCCTGCTTTTCTTTGGATAACTTCACCACGATACATAATACCCTTACCTTTATAAGGTTCTGGTGGACGAATTGATCGAATTTTTTGAGCAACAAGTCCAACTACTTCTTTGTCAACTCCGATAACACGAATAATAGTATTTGTTTCGATTTCAAATTTTATTCCTGTGGGAGCTGGGATACGAACCGGATGACTAAAACCAACATTTAAAACAAGTGTTCCTTTATCAAGAGCAGCTTTATAACCTACACCTTTCATATCTAAGGTTTTTGTGAACCCTTGAGTTACACCCACCACCATATTAGATAAGAGCGATCTAAATAAACCATGCAATTGACGGGATTTCCTGCTTTCTTCTGATCTTTTTACAGAGAGTACACCAGGTTCTAATTCTTCTATTTCTATACTTTTGGGTAATATTTTCATAATCTGACCCTTAGGGCCTTTAATAGAGATATTATTTTCAAGATTACGAAATTCAATTTCTTTTGGTAGACTAATGAGCTGTTTTCCTATTCTTGACATTATTAATTTATTCCTTACCAGACATAACAGATAACTTCACCACCAACTCCAAATTCTTTTGCTTCTAAACTTGTTAATATTCCTTTTGATGTTGATAAAATAGCAATACCTTGATTACCAAAAATTACAGGTATTTGATTTTTATTTACATAAATTCGTAATCCTGGTTTACTAACTCTTTGCAAACCTCTAATAACTGGACGACATGGATTTGTTGAATAATACTTTAAGTAAAGAAAAATATATTTTTGTTTATCTTTAACTACAGTTTCATAACCACGTATAAAACCTTCTTTTTTTAATACACGTGTTAACATATAATTTAACTTTGTGTAATCAATCTTGACTACTTTATGACTTACAAGATTTCCGTTTCTTATCCTAGTAAGCATGTCAGAAATTGTATCGTTTACCATATATTATCCTTGTAGTGATTTTTTAAAAGGGAAACCAAACTCATTAAGTAAAGCATAACCTTCAGTAGGTGTTTTAGCTGTTGTTACGATAGTAACATTGTAACCTCGTGATTGGTCTATAATGTTGTAGGAAATTTCTGGGAAAACGAGTTGTTCTATTATTCCAAAATTATAGTTTCCAAAACGGTCAAAAGCCTTATCATCAAGTCCTCTGAAGTCTCTTACCCGTGGAAGAACTAAATTTATTAAGCGTTCTAAAAAAGAATACATTTTTTCTTTACGGAGAGTAACAGTTACTCCGAGTTCCATTTCTTCTCGAATTTTAAAACCAGCAATTGATTTTCTAGCCCTAGTAACAATAGGTTGTTGACCGGTTATTAATCTTAATTCCTCAATACTTTTCTGTAGTACTGTTTTATTCTGTGCCGCTAATCCAAGACCGCGGTTAACTTGAATTTTTATTATTTTAGGTAACTGATGAGGGTTTTTATAGCCGAACTTTTCAGTCAAAGCTGGGGCCACCTTTTCACGATATAATTGTTTATATATATGACTCATAAATGAAATTTTACATATGAATTATCTGGTTTTTAAATTACCTCGAAAGCAAGTGAAGCTATCTTTGAAAAGTTTTTTTCTCGAATTTCTCTAGCAACTGGACCAAATATTCTTGTTCCGATAGGATTATTTTCTTTATTAACTAATACAGCAGCATTATCATCAAATTTTACTGGCATTCCATCAACTCGTGAAACTGTTTTGCGTGTTCGTACAACAACAGCTCTAACAATTTCTGAACGTTTTACAGGCATATTGGGTATCGCCTCTTTAACGACTCCGATAATAATATCACCAATACGTGCATAACGGCAATTATTACCTAAAATGCGGATGCACATAATTTTTTTTGCTCCCGTATTGTCAATAACATTTAAATACGTTTGAGGTTGTATCATAAGATTTAATAAATTTTTAAGAATTCGTTTGCGAAACAACTTGTTTCAATACCCAATGTTTATGACGGCTAAATGGTCGACTTTGTAATAGAATTACACGATCTCCTAATTTTGCCTGATTTGTTTCATCATGCGCTAAATATCGCTTCGTTTGAACCACAGTTTTTGAGTAACGTGGATGACGAAACTTATTTTCAACAAGAACGACTATTGTTTTTTGCATTTTTGTGCTAACAACGACTCCAACTTTTTCTTTTAAAGCCATCTTAATTCCTTATTTTAAAATTTTGTTTTTGCGTATTTTTCTTAGATTTTTTGAAGTATTTAATTTTTGGCGTTTATACGTTAATAACTGAGCTAAGTGATGTTTTGTATGGCGAAAAAGATGTGGTTGTAAAGACGAAAAATTAACTTTTTGGATACGCAAAAACAATAATTCTTTCTTTAACTTTAAAATTAATTCGTCTAATTCGTTATCATTTAGATTTTTAAAATCGTTATATTTTGTTAATGTCATTTCTTAATTTAAGTTTTTAAAATTTTAAGTTTTAGACAAGATTTTTGTTCTAATTGGCAACTTATAAGCAGCCATTTTTAATGCCTGTACTGCTAATGGAGCAGCAATACCACTTAACTCAAATAAAATTTTTCCTGGTCGTACAACGCTTACCCAATAAGAAGGTGCTCCTTTACCGGAACCCATTCTAGATTCTTCAGCTCGCGCAGTTACTGGCTTATCTGGAAAAACCATAATCCATAACTTTCCACCTCGACGAGTATAACGCGTAATGGTACGTCTTGTGGCTTCAATTTGTCTGGCTGTCAACCAAACAGGTTCTTGCGCCTGTAGACCATGCTCACCAAAAACTAATCTACTATTTTGAATTTTCCCTTTTAATCTACCCCTTTGTTGCTTACGAAATTTTGTTCGTTTTGGACTTAGCATAATAAAAGACTTATAAATTTTTTCATGAAGCTAAAAATATTATTTTTAGCGTTTACATACCCAAATTTTCACTCCTAATGTTCCATAAATTGTTTGGGCTCGTTGTGACACATAACCTAAATCAGCTTGAATAGTATGTAATGGAACACGACCTTGTCTTACCCATTCACTTCTTGCAATTTCTGCACCATTTAAACGACCAGCAATTTCAATTTTGATCCCCTTTTCTCTAGGTTTCAATTTAGCACGTCGAGCTGCTTCTTTAAAATCTTTCATAGCAGATCTAATAGCACGACGAAATGGCATTCTTTTTTCTAATTTTTTTGTAAGAGATTGGGCTAAAATTCCTGGTTCTGTATACGGGTGGCGTAGACGTTTAAGTTTAACAACAAGTTCATGTGTTGAAAGGTGCTGGCGCAAAAAATTAGAGAAATCAATTTCGATTGGGGTTCGACTTAAATCAGTTTTTAATTTTGATGGATTAACACAATAAATATTTACAAAGATCTGATTAGTGGTAGCAGGATAATAGATAGAAACTTTTGAAAGATCTATATTCTCTGCTTTACGTTGTTTTAAAGTTGATAGAGAATTTAAAAAGTTAGTAAATTTTTCTCTTAATTCTGTGTCAGCTTTGATTAATTTTGCATAATCAGAAAACTTAGCATACCACTTAGAATTATGTTCTTTTGTTATACCTATACGAAATCCAATAGGGTGAACTTTTTGACCCACGGTTTTACTCCTAATTATTAAAATTTAAATTTAGTTTTAAGATCTTTTGTCTTTAAGAATAATTCTTATATGTGAGGTATATTTAAAGATCTGAAAGATTCTTCCTTTAGCACGTGGACGAGCTCTTTTAAGTATAGGTCCTCGACCAACAATAGCTTCAGAAACTATAAGATTCTCTTTAGAAATATTTGCGTTGTTCATAGCGTTAGCAGCAGCAGATTTTAAAACTTTGCTAACAGGTTGACACGCACGATAAGGTAAAAATTTTAATAGGATCAAGGCTTCTTCATATGAACAACCTGATATTTGCCTCAAGACCCTTTGTACTTTAATTGGCGACATTCTTATAAATTTGCCAACAGCTTGATTTGACCGAGAATTTTTTTTGGTTATCATGATATATAAAAAGTTGTTATTTTCTTTTAGCTTTTTGGCCTGAAGTTTTAACTTTTAGTTTTTTATGTGAACGGAAATTTCTAGTTGGAACAAATTCTCCTAGTCTGTGACCTATTAATTGTTCGTTTATAAAAAGAGGAACATGTTGTTTTCCATTATATACAGCAATCGTTGTTCCAAGCATACTAGGTAAAATTACTGATGCACGGGACCATGTTTTAATAGTCTCTTGCTTTCCGGTTTTTTTCGTTTTTGCAATTTTTACAAGTAAATGATGAGCAACAAAAGGTACTTTCCAACTTGATCTAATCATAATGTTTTATTCTCACTAATTTTTTCATCTTCCAATATTAATTGTTAATTGCGTGATCTAATAATAAAACGGGATGTTGCTTTTTGAGGCTTACGAGTCTTAACCCCTAAAGCAGGTTTACCCCAAGGCGTACATGGGTGTTTACGACCAATAGGTGAACGACCTTCTCCACCTCCATGTGGGTGATCACATGCGTTCATTACTGTACCGCGAACAGTTGGCCTTCTACCAAACCATCTGTTACGACCGGCTTTACCTATTGTTAAATTCAAATGATTTATGTTTCCTACTCGTCCAATTGTTGCATAACATTCTTTAGAAATTAAGCGAACTTCTTTTGATGGAAGTTTTATAGTTACATAATCACCTTCTTTTGCAAGTAATCTAGCAGAAGCACCTGCAGCTCGAACCAGTTGTCCTCCAGCATTCGGCGATAGTTCAATATTATGAATTTCATACCCTAAAGGAATTTTTTCGAGAGGTAATGAATTTCCAATAATAAGTGGTGAATTTGGGCCTGATGAAATTTTACTTCCTACTTTAAGTGTATCCGGCCAAATAATATATTTTTTTGTACCATTTTGATAACTTAGTAATGCAATTCTGGCAGTTCTATTTGGGTCATATTCAATACTTACAACTTTTGCTTCACAACTAGTTAAACGACGTTTAAAATCGATCTCACGATAACGTCTTTTATGTCCTCCGCCCTTATGTCTTATAGTTATACGACCTTGATTATTTCTTCCACTAAATGAATGGTTTTTTATAATCAATTTTTTCTCGGGAGTAGATTTTGTAATTTCACTAAAATCAGATCGTACAGTATGACGTGTTGATGGTGTATACGGTTTGAAAAAGTAGATTCCCATTGTATTTGATGTTTAAATTATATACCTAAGCTTGTTCTTTCCATCCGAAAAAAATCAAGACTATCTGTTGGCGATAGTTTAATGATAGCTTTTTTATGTAATGGACGATAACCAATATATTTGTTAACTCGTCTTTGACGACGAGGTAAATTTGTTGTGTGAATTTTAACAACCTTTACCTTAAATAAATATTCAAAAGCAGTTTTAATGCTTGTTTTATCCATTTGTTTATCAACTAAAAAACTATACCAATTCTTTTTATACAATTCATTAGCTTTTTCAGTAATAAGCGGGTACTTTAGGCTATCAATTAAAATAAATTCATTAGGTTTTGTTAAATTTCCTAATGGAGCTAAATTTAGATTCATAATTTTATATTTTGTTTTATTTTTGGAAAAATCAGATTACATAAATTTAGATCGAGTATTTAAAAATGCATTCATAGTAAATACAAATTTAACTGGTTTTGTGAATATTGCTAAAGTTAATTCATTTTCACAAAGAACCTTTGTTTTTGATAAATTTGACGAAGCCCTTTTTAAATTTTCACCAAAATTACTATACTCTTGTTGAGATAAAATAACTCTTGTAGCCTGAGGTAAATTTGAACTGCTATTTGTTTTGCTAATCGACCCAAGCAAGTTATTTATTTCACGAGTTTTTTCAATATGCTTTACCAGACTTGTTGTTAATGGTTGAATAATTAATAATCGATTCTGCTTATAAGCTAGATTTAATAAAAGTCGAATTGCTAAAGCATATTCTTTCTTATTAATTTTTGGAAGATTTGATTTTGGCTTAGGACCAAAACAAACTCCACCACCTTTCCATAATGGTGATCTAGATGAACCTGCTCTTGCACGACCAAGTCCTTTTTGACGCCACGGCTTTCTACCACCACCCCTTACTTCTGATTTTGTTTTTGTTGAAGCTGTTACCTCACGACGATTAAAGTAAGTTGTTAATATACGATTTAAAAAGGCCTCGTAATCAGGTTGAGTAAAACCTAACTGTTGATATTTATAATTTTTACAAAAGTAACCATAGAGTCTAGATTGTCTACGGTTTTGGATAGATTGGATAGATTGAAAGAAATTTGTTTGATTAAAAATATCTTCATCAATGATTTTTTTTGTATTTGAAGAAATTTTTTTAAGTACCGGAACAAAAAGTTTACGATTCATTTATTAAGTTCCTTATATTAATAAAAAGAGTTTATTTTAATTTTTGATTTATTAAAAAAATTAAATCAATAAATATTTTAAGACGTTCTCTTATTTCTAAAAGAAGGTATTAAATTGACTATGTTACCTGATTTACCTGGAATAGCTCCATGAACAGCTACAATACTTTCTTCTGAATGAATTTTTATTATTTGAAGATTTTTTATAGTTGCTTGTATTCCACCTTTACGTCCAGCCATTCTTTTACCTGGATAAACACGACCAGGTGTACTACCAGCTCCAATTGATCCAGGTGCACGATGATTTTTTGATCCGTGACTCATTGGCCCGCGTCCAAAATTATATCGTTTGACTGTTCCACAAAAACCTTTACCTATTGTTTTTCCAATAACGTCAACAAATTGACCATTTTCAAATATGTTGACATCAATAATTTGTCCGATGGAATATTGTTCTAAATTTGGAACTTTATATTCACAAAGGTATGAACAACTGCTAACATTTGAACGTTGTAAATGACCTTTTTCTGGCTTATTTGTCTTTGTATAAGTTGATTCACCGTTATTTACGATAAAACCAAATCCAAGTTGAATAGCATCATATCCATCCTTTTCTTTAGTTTTTATATGCGTAACGATGGAAGGCCCTACTTTAATTAAAGTAACCGGTATCGCAACATTTTTTTCTACATCAAAAATCTGTGTCATACCGATTTTAATTCCTAAGCTTCCAATTTGCACAATCGACCTTTTAATTGATATTACTAATAATAAATATGTTTAAACAAATGAAAAATTTAATAATAAATACCCTATAAACTACGTTTATAAATAATATCAGATACAAATGTAGTTTTAATTTTTATAAAATAAAAAGTTTTCTAGTACCTAACAAAAGAAAGAAGTTAATAATAATGAATTTGGATGAGAATGAAGGAGTTAGCCTGCCTTCAGGATCGAAAACACTCCATCCGGCGCCCGTTAATCGGGAGGGAGTTTTCCAATCCATAATAAATTGTGTTGATGATTAAGAGAGATTAATCCCAGCCTTTTTCAGATTGTGATAAGACATAATTTGCTACGTCTTCAATATCGCTATCGTCTAGACGGCCACCAAAAGCAGGCATAGCGTTTTTCCCATTAGTTACTTGATAAGTAATAGCATTAACACTGTTCATGCCATTTGCTTCAAGGACATCTTTCTTTAATGTCTTTTCAGGAATAATAACATTGTTTCCCCCTGCATGGCAAGCTGAACAGTTTGCACTAAAAATTCGTTCACCATTTTCAATATCGGCTGCCATTGCAAAACTAGGAGCAAGGCTAGAAAGAATAACACTCAACAAAATACGTTTTAGATTCTCTGAGTTCATGATTTCTCCTGAAGGTTGAGATTGGCCTTCTATTAGACTATTAGTAATAAATTTTTCCTCCCCCCCACTTCTCGGAAGAGATCTTTGGTTGCATAAGGATGTGACCTGCAATAGTTTCTAAGTCATCTTCGCTTAAAGAGCGCATTTTTGGAAAAATGTCCGCACTTTTAATACTAGGATGAATCTCAGCGATAGATTCTAAACCATCGTAAGTCGTAGGGTTTTTCATATAGTTTACCAAAGCTTCAATATTGTCGCGTGCTGGAGTTGCTAAACTTAATGATTCTAAATCTAGACCAACGTTTGGATTTGTTTTTGTTAATCCACCAACGTGACATTGTCCACATGAAGCGTTAAATAGCCTTTTACCACGTTTAACTTGCTCTGGTGTTAAGGTAACTTGAGCACCTTGTGCATTTGAGCGAACTGTACGAGTAGCTTCATCAAGCTCAATTGCTAAAGCCGGAACTAATGGTAAAAAAGCTGCGAAAAGAGAAAAAGGAAGGAAGGGTCTTATCATATCTATTATAGACTTCAAACTTCGGTATGAAAGGGAAAACCAAGAAAAACGATAAAGATTTAGGATTAGTAGTTAGGACCAGTTTTTTTTGAAGGTTTTGATAATGATTTTTTGTCTGCCTTTGGTTTTTTTTCTGTTTCTGTCTCTGTTTCTACTTTTGCTTTTGCTTTTTTTTCTTCTCGTTCTTTTTTAATCCTTTTTATATTTTCAAGAACATTCGGATCACGAATAAATTTAACATCATTCGGGTTCAATATTACAACCTGAGTTGCTTTTGGATCTCTAGCATTATCAACATCAACTAAAATGGTACAACCTGATTCTAGTTTTGGACTGCCTACTAACAATGTTTCAGAAATAGGATCTTCAACCCATTTTGTAATGGTTCGACGTAGTGGTCGAGCACCGTAGGCTGGATTAAAACCTTCGCGTCGTATTATACTCAGTAACCTACTAGTAATTAAAAAAGAATATCCTTTTTCTGCAAGTCGGTCATCTACATTTTGAAGCATAATGAAAGCAATATCATTAATAGCTTCTTGATTTAATGGATAGAAAACAACAATTTCATCTAATCGATTTAGGAATTCTGGACGAAATCGAGTTTCTAAAATGGGCATTAATTCTTTTTTAAGTTCACTCTCATCCTCATCGCTTCGAGAAGGGTGATTGTCACAGAACGTCAAAATAGTATCAGCTCCCATATTTGATGTTAAAAAGATAATTGTGTTCGCAAAGGATACCACTCTACCGTTACTATCAGATAGTATACCATCATCTAGAATTTGAAGTAATAAGTTAAAAACATCTGGGTGTGCCTTTTCCATTTCATCAAATAAAACAATAGAGTATGGATTTGTCAATACAGCATCTGTAAGCTGTCCACCCTCTTCGTAACCCACATAACCTGGTGGTGAGCCAATTAATCTGGAAACTGTATGCTTTTCCATATATTCTGACATATCTAACCGGATAAGTGATTTTTGTGAACCAAAAAGATATTCCGCTATTTTTTTTGTTAAAGCAGTTTTTCCAACTCCAGTAGGACCAATTAATAAAAAACTACCAATAGGTCGATCTGGGTTTCTCATACCTGCTGCATAACGAAGAAGAGATTTTGAAATCACCTGAACAGCACGAGGTTGACCAATAATACTACTTGCTAGTTCAGGGCCAAGACCACGGAAGCGATCTTTGTCATCTTGACTAAAATTTGTTAAAGGTAATCCAGTCCATTCAGCTACTATGCGAGAAATAGTTCCAGCTGTAACTACAATTTGACCTCTCATTGTTATTGCAAAATCGGCTTGCCTCTCATCAATTATTTTGGATTCTTCCTCAAAAAGTTCTGCTTCTTCCTTAGTCATAGGTTCATTAAGAGAACTAGGTTTTCCAGTTTTTACGTTAGATTGCTCAGACCGTTCTCCTTTATAAGAAAAAATTTCTTTTTCAAACAAATAAGAAGAACAATCTAAGCCCGTAATTTTTTTATAAACATATTTCATACTCAATCTCCTAAGATTAAAAAATCTTTTTTTTTTCATTTTATACCACAATAATTATACTAAAAAGAATAATATAATCCAGTATCTAAATATTTTTTGATTGATAAAGACAATTTTATAGTATTTTAAAATTTTTAACTGTTTGTTTAGATTTCAACAAAAAAACGTTGAACTTGACAAAGTATGCTACTTCGTGATAATGTTTATTTCGTGGAGTCCATTCCACACCCTGCTACTAAACTTAGTGGGTAAATACCCGCAAAGGTCCTAACTAAGTAGGGGCGGAGAAAGAACAAGGAGATCCTACGAAGAGTTTGATCCTGGCTCAGGATGAACGCTGGCGGTATGCTTTACACATGCAAGTCATACGGAAGTTAGTTTCGGCTAACTTCAGTGGCGGACGGGTGAGTAACACGTGAGAATTCGCCTTTAGGAGGGGGATAACAGGGGGAAACACCTGCTAAAACCCCATATGCCTTCGGGTCAAAAGAGTAATCTGCCTAAAGAGAAGCTCGCGGCTGATTAGCTAGTTGGTAGGGTAAAGGCCTACCAAGGCGACGATCAGTAGCTGGTCTGAGAGGATGATCAGCCACACTGGAACTGAGACACGGTCCAGACTCCTACGGGAGGCAGCAGTGAGGAATTTTCTGCAATGGGCGAAAGCCTGACAGAGCAATACCGCGTGAGGGAAGAAGGCTTACTGAGTTGTAAACCTCTGTTACCTAAGGAGGAAGATCTGACGTTACTTAGGAGACGAAGCATCGGCTAACTCCGTGCCAGCAGCCGCGGTAAGACGGAGGATGCAAGTGTTATCCGGAATTACTGGGCGTAAAGCGTCTGCAGGTGGTTTCTTAAGTCCAATGTTAAACCTTGAGGCTCAACCTCAAATCAGCATTGGAAACTAGGAGACTTGAGTATAGTAGGGGTAGAGGGAATTTCCAGTGGAGCGGTGAAATGCGTAGATATTGGAAAGAACACCGATGGCGAAGGCACTCTACTGGGCTATTACTGACACTCAGAGACGAAAGCTAGGGGAGCAAATGGGATTAGATACCCCAGTAGTCCTAGCCGTAAACGATGGATACTCGATGTTGGGCGTATCGACCCGTCCAGTGTCTTAGCTAACGCGTTAAGTATCCCGCCTGGGGAGTACGCTCGCAAGAGTGAAACTCAAAGGAATTGACGGGGGCCCGCACAAGCGGTGGAGGATGTGGTTTAATTCGATGCAACGCGAAGAACCTTACCAGGATTTGATATAAGTGAGATTTCTTGAAAGAGGAGTCTCTATCCGCTTATACAGGTGGTGCATGGCTGTCGTCAGCTCGTGTCGTGAGATGTTGGGTTAAGTCCCGCAACGAGCGCAACCCTTGTTTCTAGTTCATTTGTCTAGAAAGACTGCCGGTGACAAACCGGAGGAAGGTGAGGACGACGTCAAGTCATCATGCCCCTTACATCCTGGGCTACACACGTCCTACAATGGGTAAGACAATAAGTTGCCAACCTGCGAAGGTGAGCTAATCTTTGAAACTTACTCTAAGTTCAGATTGCAGGCTGCAACTCGCCTGCATGAAGGTGGAATCGCTAGTAATCGCTGGTCAGCTACACAGCGGTGAATTCGTTCCCGGGCCTTGTACACACCGCCCGTCACACCATGGGAGCTGGTTGTACCCGAAGTCATTATCCTAACCTTACGGAGGGAGATGCCGAAGGTAAAACTCGTGACCGAGGTGAAGTCGTAACAAGGTAGCCGTACCGGAAGGTGCGGCTGGATGACCTCCTTAAAGGAGAACTAGAAAAGTTATCTAGTTCAAGAGTCGATTAGGACCTTTATATCTAAAAAATAAATTTTAAAAGGGCTATTAGCTCAGTTGGTTAGAGCACACCCCTGATAAGGGTGAGGTCTCTGGTTCAAGTCCAGAATAGCCCAGCTGGGGGTATAGCTCAGCTGGTAGAGCGCTGCTTTTGCACGGCAGATGTCAGCGGTTCGAGTCCGCTTACCTCCACACCCTATTCTAGCTAGGTCTTCCTTTGATTTTTAATTCAAGAAAAGGAAGGGCTTGTGGGGGATACCTTGGCATCCAGAAGCGAGGAAGGACGCGATTACCGGCGATACGCTCCGGGGAGCTGGTAGTAAGCTTTGATCCGGAGGTTTCCGAATGAGGAAACTCCCTTGAACTTCTTCTTTAATTAATAGAGAAGAAAGAGCGAACCCGGAGAATTGAAACATCTTAGTAACCGGAGGAAAAGAAAGTAATAACGATTCCCTTAGTAGCGGCGAGCGAAGCGGGAAG